TTATTATTATTAGTAATAATCCTAGTGATTGGATTTATATGCTTATTGTGATAGGAAATGAAATATTCAAAAGATATCTTTTATCGAATGACTATTCATCTAGTCTAGTGTATTTTCATGTAAATAGAGGCAAGAAAGCTCTATGGAAAAATGGTGGTTCAATTCGATGTTGTTTAATAGGGGGTTAGAATACGGGTGTGGGCTAAGTAAATCAATGGATAGTTTTGGTCCTATTGAAAATACCAGTGTAAGTGAAGACCCAATTCTAACTGATATGGATAAAAACATTCAGGGGTGGAGTGATAGTGACAATTCTAGTTACAGTAATGTTGATTATTTAGTCGGCGTTGAGAACATTCGGAATCTCATATCTGATGACACTTTTTTAGTTAGGGATAGTAATAGGGACAGTTATTCCATATATTTTGATATTGAAAATCAAATTTTTGAGATTGATAATGATCATTCTTTTCTAAGTGAACTAGAATGTTTTTTTTATAGTTATAAGAATTTCAGCTATCTGAATAATGTATCTAAGAGTGACGATCCCGACTATGATCATTACATGTATGATACTAAATATAGTTGGAATAATCACATTCATAATTGCATTGACAGTTATCTTTGTTCTCAAATCTGTATTGATGGTTACATTTTAGGTGATAGTGATAAATACAATGACAGTTACATTTATAGTTACATTTGTGGTAAAGGCAGAAATCTTAGTGAAAGAAGGAATTCCAGTCGCACGAATGCTACGAGTGATAGTGCTTTAACTAGAAGAGAAAGTTCTAATCATCTAGAGAAAACTCCAGATTTAGAGGAAACTCCAGATTTAGGGGAAACTCCAAATTTAGAGAAAACTCCAGATTTAGAGGAAACTCCAGATTTAGGGGAAACTCCAGATTCAGATTTAGAGGAAACTCCAGATTTAGAGGAAACTCCAGATTTAGAGGAAACTCCAAATTTAGAGGAAACTCCAGATTCAGATTTAGAGGAAACTCCAGATTTAGAGGAAACTCCAAATTTAGAGGAAACTCCAGATTCAGATTTAGAGGAAACTCCAAATTTAGAGGAAACTCCAGATTCAGATTTAGAGGAAACTCCAAATTTAGAGGAAACTCCAAATTACAGCCATTTGTGGGTTATATGCGAAAATGAAGATTGTTATGGATTTAATTATAAGGAATTTTTTAAATCAAGAATGAATATTTGTGAATACTGTGGATATCATTTGAAAATGAGCAGTTCAGATAGAATTGAACTTTTGATTGATCCAGGTACTTGGAATCCGATGGATGAAGACATGGTTTCGGTGGATCCCATTGAATTTCATTCAGAAGAGGAATCTTATGAGGAATCTTATGAGGAATCTTATGAGGAATCTTATGAGGAATCTTATGAGGAATCTTATGAGGAATCTTATGAGGAATCTTATGAGGAATCTTATGAGGAATCTTATAAGGAATCTTATAAAGATCGTATTGATTCTTATCAAAGAGAGACAGGATTAACTGATGCTGTTCAAACAGGCACAGGTCAACTAAATGGTATTCCCGTAGCAATTGGGGTTATGGATTTTAAGTTTATAGGGGGTAGTATGGGATCCGTAGTAGGTGAGAAAATTACCCGTTTGATCGAATATGCTGCCAATCAATTTTTACCTCTTATTCTAGTATGTGCTTCTGGAGGAGCACGTATGCAAGAAGGAAGTTTGAGCTTGATGCAAATGGCTAAAATATCTTCTGCTTTATATGATTATCAAACAAATAAAAAGTTATTCTATGTCTCGATCCTTACATCTCCTACTACTGGTGGGGTGACGGCTAGTTTTGGTATGTTGGGGGATATCATTATTGCCGAACCCAATGCTTACATTGCATTTGCGGGTAAAAGAGTAATTGAGGAAACATTGAAGATAACAGTACCTGAAGGTTCACAAGAGACTGAATATTTATTCGATAAGGGCTTATTTGATTCAGTTGTACCGCGTACTCTTTTAAAGGGCGTTCTTAGTGAGTTATTGCAGTTCCATGCTTTCTTTCCTTTGACTCCAAATTAAATATTAAATGAAGTAGAGCTTTAAATTATTCAATTTTTTTTATCATTTATTATTATAATTAGTAAAAAAATATAAATAAATATAAAATAATATTAATATAATAATATAAATAGAATTCAATATTAAATATAATAATTATAATATAATTATACTATTCTAAAATTCATTCTAAAATTAATATTCAATATTACTATTTTTTTTTTTATTATATTTTATATTTAAAATTAAAATTAGAATTCTAATTAATATTGAATTTCTATTAATAATTTAATAATTTATTATATATACTCATACTCATTTAGATATACTTAGTAGAATTCTATATAGAATTCTATTCTATATGGATTTCTATATAAAAATCTACTTGGTATAAGTATATATGATATGAATTCTAGTGATTCAAAAATCTCTTTATAACAATATAAAAATAGAAAAATAACAGGTAAAAATCTTAATAGAACAATAACAAAAAACTAAAAAAATAACAGGTACAAATATTAAATCGAGGTACCCATTCTATGACAACTCTCAGCAACTTACCCTCTATTTTTGTGCCTTTAGTAGGCCTAGTATTTCCGGCAATTGCAATGGCTTCTTTATTTCTCCATGTTCAAAAAAACAAGATTTTTTAGATATGGACAGCAGTAGGGACAAATCTCATCTATTTTTTTTAGATCTAGAAGCAATTCGATGAATTACTCCTAAAGGTTTACATAAAAATAGTGCTAGTTGATGTTGGTTGGGTTATTTTCTCAATTCCAAAAAAATACAACTGGATCTAATATGGGTTGGCGATCAGAACGTATATGGATAGAACTTATAACGGGGTCGCGAAAAACAAGTAATTTCTGCTGGGCCGTTATCCTTTTTTTAGGTTCATTAGGGTTCTTATTGGTTGGAACTTCGAGTTATCTTGGTAGGAATTTGCTATCTTTATTTCCGTCTCAGCAAATTCTTTTTTTTCCACAAGGGATCGTGATGTCTTTCTATGGAATCGCTGGTCTCTTTATTAGCTCTTATTTGTGGTGTACAATTTTGTGGAATGTAGGTAGTGGTTATGATCGATTCGATAGAAAAGAGGGAATAGTGTGTATTTTTCGTTGGGGATTTCCTGGAAAAAATCGTCGTATCTTTCTCCGATTCCTTATGAAAGACATTCAGTCCATCAGAATAGAAGTTAAAGAGGGTATTTATACTCGTCGTGTCCTTTATATGGAAATCAGAGGACAGGGGGTCATTCCCTTGACTCGTACTGATGAGAATTTGACTCCACGAGAAATTGAACAAAAAGCGGCAGAATTGGCCTATTTCTTGCGTGTACCAATTGAAGTATTTTAAAAAAAAAACGAACTGAAAAATGAATGCTTTCTTAAAAAAAACGGAAAAAATTATTGAATTTTTTTTTTTAAATATTTGATATTTTTTTTTTTTATTTTGATAGAATGATAGAAAGGGTGTTTTTTTGTTTCGAAATCCAACTAATATTCATTACTTGAAGTGCTCTTTCATGCATTCATCGAAAGGGGCAATTGCGTCGAATTTTAGCAATTGATATCTTTGGAAACAATATTTTTTCTTCATTCAAATTGGAAGCAGACTCTTTCTTTTTCTTATTCTATTTGTGTATTCTTTCTAAATTCAAGAACTAACTCCCGGATTGCAAATAAAAAAAACGTGAGAATCGATTTATAGGCTCTATGACTTGTAATAGAACTTATGCTTGATAGAAATATTCTTATCATATAGAGTTGACGAATGAGGTGAAGCTGACTTCATTAAAGACGAAAAATGGCAAAAAAGAAAGCATTCATTCCCCTTCTATATCTTACATCTATAGTCTTTTTGCCCTGGTGGATCTCTTTCTCATTTAAGAAAAATATGGAATCTTGGGTTACTAATTGGTCAAATACTAGGCAATCCGAAATTTTCTTGAATGATATTCAAGAAAAGAGTATTCTAAAAAAATTCATAGAATTAGAGGAACTCTTACTCTTGGATGAAATGATAAAGGAATACCCGGAAACACGTCTACAAAACCTTCGTATCGGAATCTATAAAGAAACGATCCAATTGATCAAGACGCACAACGAAGATCTTATGAATACGATTTTGCACTTCTCGACAAATATAATCTGTTTCGTTATTTTAAGTGGTTATTCTATTCTAGGTAATCAAGAACTTATTATTCTTAACTCTTGGGTTCAAGAATTCCTATATAACTTAAGCGACACAATAAAAGCTTTTTCTATTCTTTTATTAACTGATTTATGTATAGGATTCCATTCGACCCATGGTTGGGAACTAATGATTGGTTCTGTCTATAAAGATTTTGGATTTGCTCATAATGATCAAATTATATCCGGTCTTGTTTCCATTTTTCCAGTCATTCTAGATACAATTTTGAAATATTGGATTTTCCGTTATTTAAATCGTGTATCTCCGTCACTTGTAGTGATTTATCATTCAATGAATGACTGAAAAAAGGATCCACTGATCCAATTCTAAAGTTTGTTATTTTGTACAAAAGCTAACCATTCAAAAATTTACTTATTCTTTTTCTTTTTTTTTCTTTCTACTCATCCAGCGGATTCCTCCTATATTCCAGTAAAATTCTTTCAGTACATAGCAGAATTATGGATAGGGAACTGTACCAGTGACCAACCTAATTTTATTGTAGAACTTTTCAGGATCAATGATTGGACTATGCAAACTAGAAATTACTGTTCTTGGATAAAGGAAGAGATTACTCGATCAATTTCCGTATCGCTCATGATATATATAATAACTCGAGCACCCATTTCAAATGCATATCCCATTTTTGCACAGCAGGGTTATGAAAATCCGCGAGAAGCAACTGGCCGTATTGTATGTGCCAATTGCCATTTAGCTAATAAGCCCGTGGATATCGAGGTTCCACAAGCGGTACTTCCTGATACTG